CATAATTCCAATTATGGATTTTCTGGGTTCTCTAGGTACTATTGTACCTAAAATAGCGAATTTTTATTCATCTTACCATTTAATAACTCATAATCAGATCTTGTTAAAGAGATTTTTGCTACTTGACAATTCTAAACAGACTTTCCAAGTACTTAAATACGGTTTAATAGATGAAAATAGTCGGATTTATAGTTCCGATCCATGCAGTAACATCATCTTGAATCCATTCCGTTTGAATTGGTGCTTTCTCCGTCACAATTATTGTGAAGAGACATCCACAATAATTAGCCTTGGACAATTTTTTTGTGAAAATGTATGTCTATTCAAATATGGACCGAACATAAACATAAAAAAATCTGGTCAAATTATAATCGTTCACGTTGATTCCTTAGTGATAAGATCAGCAAAGCCCTATTTGGTCACTCTGGGAGCAACTGTTCATGGTCATTATGGGAAAATACTTTATGAAGGAGATAGATTAGTTACATTTATATATGAAAGATCGAGATCTGGTGACATAACGCAGGGTCTTCCAAAAGTGGAACAAGTCTTAGAAGTGCGTTCGATTGATTCCATATCGATGAACCTCGAAAAGAGAGTTAATAGTTGGAACGAATGTATATCAAGAATTCTTGGAAGACCCTGGGGATTCATGATTGGATCTGAGCTAACCATAGCCCAAAGTCGTATCTCTTTGGTTAATAGGATTCAAAAGGTTTATCGATCCCAGGGGGTACAGATCCATAATAGACATATAGAAATTATTGTACGTCAAGTAACATCAAGAGTGTTGGTTTCAGAAGATGGAATGTCTAATGTTTTTTCACCTGGAGAATTAATCGGATTATTGCGAGCAGAACGCGCGGGACGTGCTTTAGACGAAGCGATTTGTTATCGGGCAATCTTATTGGGAATAACGAGGGCATCTCTGAATACTCAAAGTTTCATATCCGAAGCGAGTTTTCAAGAAACTACTCGGGTTTTAGCAAAAGCTGCTCTACGAGGGCGTATTGATTGGTTGAAAGGACTGAAAGAGAACGTTGTTCTGGGGGGGATTATACCTGTTGGTACCGGATTCCAAAAATTAGTGCACCGTTCAAGACAAGACAAGAACATTCATTTGGAAATTAAAAAGAATAATCTATTCGACTTAGAGATGAGAGATATTTTGTTACACCATAGAGAATTATTTTGTTCTTGCATCCAAGACAATTAATTTATATGAGACATCAGAACAATCATTTACGAATTCCTAAGGGTTGATTCATTTTTTTTTTTTTTTTTACCCTTTTTTTAATTTCACTATTTATTTTATTTTATTTGGTCCGATCATTGATTTGGTAAAAAAAAATAAGTAATAAAAAGAAATTAATGTAATGGTTTGAACCGCGTATCGACGGTCAATCCCCGTTAGAAGGTTCCCTCGGAACAATCATTATTTTTTTTAGGGTATCTTGTCTCTTTGCAAAAAACAAAGAGGGAATGTGGGGGAAAGTGAAAAGAAGATATTGGAACATCAATTTGCCGGAGATGATGGAAGCAGGAGTTCATTTTGGTCATGGTACTAAGAAATGGAATCCTAGAATGGCCCCTTACATCTCCGCAAAACGTAAAGGAATTCATATTACAAATCTTACTATAACTGCTCGTTTTTTATCAGAAGCCTGTGATTTAGTTTTTGATGCAGCAAGTAGAGGAAAAAGCTTTTTAATCGTTGGTACCAAAAATAAAGCAGCGGATTCAGTAGCATCGGCCGCAATAAAGGCTCGGTGCCATTATGTTAATAAAAAATGGCTTGGTGGTATGTTAACGAATTGGTCCACTACGGAAACGAGACTTCATAAGTTCAGGGACTTAAGAGCAGAACAAAACATGGGGAAACTGAACCGTCTCCCCAAAAGAGATGCAGCGATGTTGAAGAGAAAATTATCTGCCCTGCAATCATATCTGGGTGGGATCAAATATATGACGGGTTTGCCCGATATTGTAATCATCGTTGATCAGGAAAAAGAATATATGGCTCTTCAAGAATGTGCCATTTTGGGGATTCCGACAATTTGTTTAATCGATACAAATTGTAACCCAGATCTTGCAGATATTTCGATTCCAGCCAACGATGATGCTATAGCTTCAATACGATTGATTCTTAACAAATTAGTATTTGCAATTTGCGAGGGTCGTTATAGCTATATAGGAAATCGTTGATTATTATTAAAAATAAAAAATAATCAAATTGCTTAATTATTTGATTTGGGAATTCCATAGATTTATTGGATCGGTTACTATTCCTGAACTTTTTAAAAGAGATAAATAAAAAAAAGTACTTGGGATATTGATCTTATGTGATTACTTGGAAATAATCGATTTATTATTAAAGTAGGTGAGTTCATAAAGAGATGGTTGAATCAAAATAATTCTTTTTTTTTGAAGTTCGATTTCTATCAGAGGACAATATGAATGTTATACCGTGTTCCATTAAAACACTCAAAGGATTATATGATATATCGGGTGTAGAAGTAGGCCAACATTTATATTGGCAAATAGGGGCTTTACAAATACATGCCCAAGTACTTATCACTTCTTGGGTCGTAATTGCTATCTTATTAGGTTCAGTCATCATAGCTGTTCGGAATCCACAAACCATTCCGAGCGGTGGTCAGAATTTCTTCGAATATGTCCTTGAATTTATTCGAGATTTGAGCAAAGCCCAAATTGGAGAAGAATATGGTCCTTGGGTTCCCTTTATTGGAACTATGTTCCTATTTATTTTTGTTTCTAACTGGTCAGGTGCTCTTTTACCTTGGAAAATCATACAGTTACCTCACGGGGAGTTAGCTGCGCCCACGAATGATATAAATACTACTGTTGCTTTAGCTTTACCCACGTCAGTAGCATATTTTTATGCAGGTCTTACCAAAAAAGGATTGGGTTATTTCAAAAAATACATTCAACCAACTCCAATTCTTTTACCAATAAATATCCTAGAAGATTTCACAAAACCCTTATCTCTTAGTTTTCGACTTTTCGGGAATATATTGGCTGATGAATTAGTAGTTGTTGTTCTTGTTTCTTTAGTACCTTCATTAGTTCCTATACCCGTTATGTTTCTTGGCTTATTTACAAGTGGTATTCAAGCTCTTATTTTTGCAACTTTGGCTGCGGCTTATATAGGCGAATCCATGGAAGGTCATCATTAACTAGTCTTCAAAATCGTTTTTTCTTTTAAACTGATTCCAATTCATGCATGGCTCAAGAGAATCCAATCGGTTGGGGAACATAATAGATACTGATACAAATATATATCATAGTATATTTGGTCTAAAATCAATCGTACGAGGAAAGATGGACTATATTACGGAATCGAAAAAAGGATGACTTAGGGAGGTCAAATTAGATATATGTAATGTCTATAAGTCCAGTCCATGTGTATCTTTCAAAAATGATTCTAGAATACCATTCAATATGAAATGCGGACAGGATAGTACACGTTATGGAGGAAACAAATGTATATGTGATATTAGATATTCATTAGTTATATAGGATTATCCCTATAGATTATTCCTATCTAAAATCTATTTTATTTACAATTTACAGTCCACTGTATTTATATGTAGATGGATTTCAATACTATTTTCTTCTCTTTCGTCTGCGACTATTATGCATGGATTGAATGAAAAAACAAAACAGATGAATTCGGGAATGGAATAGAGTAAAGAACAAAGAATTGATGAAAGAATGGTTCGAAAGAAATGCAATAACTAGAGCTATGTGCACATCGATTTACAAAAAACCCATTGTGGGTAGAAAGTAAAAAAAAACAAGATATCGAAGTAGTTATGACGATTCAGTTGATTCAATAAAATTTGTATTTTAATTCAGAATCTTGAGTTACTTCTCCACCCGATGGATCTTAGTGATAAAATATTAAGTAATAATCCATTGGTTGATTGTATCATTAACCATTTCTTTTTTTTTTAGTGCGAGGAACTTACCCATGAATCCACTGATTTCTGCTGCTTCCGTTATTGCTGCTGGATTGGCTGTAGGGCTTGCTTCTATTGGACCTGGAGTTGGTCAAGGTACTGCTGCAGGTCAAGCCGTAGAAGGTATTGCGAGGCAACCAGAAGCAGAGGGTAAAATACGAGGTACTTTATTGCTTAGTCTAGCTTTTATGGAAGCTTTAACAATTTACGGGCTGGTCGTGGCATTGGCGCTTTTATTTGCGAATCCTTTTGTTTAATGTAATCCTAGAAATGTAAAAAAGTATCTTACATACCTTTTTTTATTTTATTTTTTAGAAAGCGTTTCAATTTCAATTCAATAAAGGAGATATTTCACAATTAACATGAAACCTAAAACCTAATCTAATAATATCTTATTGGAAACTTCAATAAAAAATAATAAAAAAAAGAAAGAAATCGATTAGAAAAAGACAAGTGAGGTGATATAAAAAGAATTCTGGTTCTTTGTTAGTCCTATCTATATGAAGAGAGCATATGAAAAATGTAACCGATTCTTTTGTTTACTTGGTAGGGCACTATCCATTCGCTGGAAGTTTCGCATTTAATACCGATATTTTAGCAACAAATCCAATAAATCTGAGTATAGTGCTTGGTGTATTGATTTTTTTTGGAAAGGGAGTGTGTGCGAGTTGTTTATTTCAAGAATAGGTTGGATCCAACCGGCGGTACTTTCTTTCTGTTCTTTTATTTATTAATAGGAAATAGGATAAAAAATAGGAAAGAAAGATGTACGATCTAGACGAATTACTTCTGAATAAATGAAATTCAATAATCATATATATGTAAGAACCATAGCATTTCGTGACTCATTGGTAAATCAACTTTGATTCTCTATCAACCAATAATGTGAGACCATTAAGATGGTTAAAGCTAAACTGTTTGAAGTCCAAGCATAACATGGGTATTCTTTCTACCACTATGTTAGTATAGGTCGAAATGACTTAAAAATGAATAGAATAATTAGTTATTTATCCGATA